ATTAAAAGCTTGTGGTAAGAATGGGTTTCGTTCTAGCGCTCGAAAATAATATTCCAAAGCTTTCGTATGTTCTCCATTACTTGTGTGGATAAGTCCTATGTTATAAAGTATATAACTTCGGTCATAGGGATCAATTTCTAGTCGCATAGCTTCATAATAATTCTGCAAAGCTTCCGCATAATTTCCTTCGGATTGCGCTGACATCCGTTACGGTCGTCATTCAATTCAAAGAATCTCCGTTCCAGAACCGTACATGAGATTTTCATCTCATACGGCTCCTCTCTTATGTGCATAATGAAAATAATACAGGGAATCAAAAAAGATGAAAATATTCTCATTATGAACTGAACAGGGCTGGTGTTTTTACACGAAATCTCTAGCCAACCTTCCTGCAAGAGATCCTTTCTTAACATCGAGCATATTGGTACTAGAGAGAAATGATAACTCCAACAATTTCTTTGTTCTCAGCGCCCCCGAATTTCCGGGAATGAGTCACTTCAACAGCCTTCGATGGTTCTACGGGTATCCAAAATACAAACACGATGGATGTTTGTTGTCCCAACCATTCTTCGTAGTCCCGAGCCTGCTAAGGAAAGGGATAATGTCTCACAAAGTTTTTGTGTTATGGATTCCGGGGTGTAGTGCTTCTTCCCCTATGCTGCCTATTGGTACTAGTAGCGTAGGATTGACCTGTAATAACGAACCGATAGGTATAAACCTTCGCTCAATACTAGAATCGACAATTCAAACTTAGTATCTGAGGCTGCATTAATCGAGGATACACAACAGAAGGAGTTGTTCTATTTCCAAACTTTACCTTCAACAAGCGTAGATTTCTTTTTCTTTTTATCCCGATCCCGAATCGTGTGTCTTTCTCGTAAGACTAAGAGGAATAAAAAATTCAAATCGCACCATCCCTGTAATAGCTAAATGCCTCTTTTTCTCCTGAAGTTGTCGGAATTATTCGTAATAAGATATTGGCTACAATTGAAAAGGTTTTATCAATAAAATTTCCATTTATCCGCGGTCTAGGCATAGGCAGCAATCCATTCGAAAATTCTTAGCATTCCCTCTCTCTCATGGAAACAGGATCCCACAACGAAAAGAATGGTACAGTACGAAATAACATAAAAATAGAGTCAGTCAAAATTCAAAAAAATATGTGCCTTCTATGAAATTTTGATGGAATTAGGATCCCAAGACGAAAAAGGATCGAATACTCATAATCAGTCTATGATGAGAAGAGAATAACCGCCTATTTTATTTTGTCTTGTGTACATAGCGGGGATACACGAGACACTCCAAATAGAAAAACAATCCCATAGAAAAGATAGCTTAGGAATTTGTACTAGATCGATGGCCTAGGGGTTTGTTGTTGAGAACTCGAAACCTGGATTGGAAAGGAGTTTGAGAAGTCTTAGGGTATCAAATCGTAGTCTAACTAGAATGATGATCTAAAGAGATCCATTAATCCGCGTCTAAAAAATATAGATCCCTCAATCGGTCGATTTGTTCGAATTTATAATTTCGTGATTGAATCGGGAAGAAAGGGATATGCCGACAAAGAAGAGAACCTTGTTTTGGCAAACAGGAAGAGTTAATCGTTTTCACAAGTAAAGCAATTTTCTCTTTATCTCGGGAGCCTCGAAGGAAAGATCTTTCTTTGACTTGTATCAAAAATTTTCTATTTTGATAGCTTTTTATCGTTAGAGTTGATTAGTCGGACCTACCCAATAATTCAGATAAATCACTCGCAATTCACTCGGTTTTTGGGACATAATCATTATGTAGGAGAGATGGCCGAGTGGTTCAAGGCGTAGCATTGGAACTGCTATGTAGGCTTTTGTTTACCGAGGGTTCGAATCCCTCTCTTTCCGTACCTTCACCCAACGCACCGATCTTACTAACCACAATAGATCAAATAAGAATCGATATCAGTCTTCCATACAGTTAGACCGTTCTTTGATATAGATTCTCTATTCCTAATGGCTGTGGCACGTAAAAAACTGGAAAGAAAGGGGGAGATACGGAAAGAAAATCTCCCTCTCGATCTATGATACTGAAATAAGAGAAAAATACGGCTCAAACCCTTCTTTCTCTTAACCTTAGGTTAATTTACTTCGCCGAAAAGGAGCAAAGTTGTCCGCATTTTACCTTATTACTTTACCTTATTAGAAAAATTTTGGATTTTCGTTCGGTTTACGTCTGACGAGAATAATATTCTACGACTAGCAATTCATTTATTTCCAAACCGACCCATTTACTATCTATTATTTGATTGACTAATCCTTTATATTGCACTGGGTCAAGAGTTAAATGGTTTGGTAATTCCTCGTGAGGAGAGGAATCGAGAGAATTTTGAATTAGAACTTTAGATTTTCCGTCATCCTTTGCCGTAATAGTATCTCGGGGTTTGCAGCGATAACTTGGTAGGTCTACGATCCGACCATTTACTAAAATATGTCGATGGTTAACTAATTGGCGAGCTCCCGGAATAGTCGGAGCCATACCCAATCGAAAAAGAATGTTATCCAAGCGCATTTCAAGTAATTGTAGTAAAACCTGACCTGTTGGACCTTTGGCCTTTCCGGCGATACGAACGTATTTAAGCAATTGGCGTTCTGTAAGACCATAATGAAAACGCAATTTTTGTTTTTCTTCTAGGCGAATACGATATTGGGATTTTTTCCGAAACCCCGATTGGTTTCTACGATCTTTTCGGTCTTTGGGACTTTTATTAGTTAGGCCCGGTAAAGCCCCCAGCCGGCGTATTTTTTTGAAACAAGGTCCTCGGTAACGTGACATAAAGACTCCTTCCTCTTATTTATATTTCACTCTTATTGATGAAATTTCATTTTACAGAATAAACCTAAACTCAAACTGAACTAAATGAGAAATGAAGTGAAATTGACTCAAATGTACTATTAAAGAATAACGAAATGTACTATTAAAGAATAACGAAATGTACTATTAAAGAATAACGAAATGTACTATTAAAGAATAACGAAATGTACTATTAAAGAATAACGAGATGAATTGGATAAAGAAATATCCAGCTCTTTACTTTATATTCTCTATATAGATATAGAAAAAGAAAAGGATCTTTTTATGTCCTAGTTGGAAGTTCCTAGAACCTAATAGAAATCGATGACTTTTAGCAAAAGGGGAAGACATTTTTTTCACTCGTCTTTGATTTCAAAAGGACATTCTCAATGATGAAAAATCAAAAAAAGAAAGAGAGAAAAGCCTACTATCGGAATCGAACCGATGACCATCGCATTACAAATGCGATGCTCTACCTTCTGAGCTAAGTAGGCTGACATACGACAAATTCGACACGCCTAGGAATTCAATAAACTCTCAGAATCCTTGCTTGCTATTAACTATATAGAATACAATTTTTTAAAAAATTCATATTTATTGATAATAAATATGAATCAAAAACAAGAAAATATAAAATTAAAAAAAATCGGAAATCTTATAGAACATAACGATTCATTTGGGCCTATCGAATTTCGACTTCTTTCTCACCATAATATTATAGATTATTGAATAAGAAATGATAAATATTCAAAAATTTTTTGTTTTTGAATTCAACCGACATTTGAAATTCTTTTGATTACCCTTCTCTCTTTTCTTCCCTATCATCTATCTTGCAAATTCTAATTCTTGAAGGGAATTCTTAGTTATAACAAATGAGACATTCCGCCGCTTTCATTCGGAAAGGTGGAATTTAGGACACAAAATCGATCGTTTAAGTAATGAACATTACTATAGAAAAGTGATCGAACGGAGGACAGATAGATATATGGGACGGATCCACTTATATTGAATTGTAGAGACATAAATGATAAAATCGTTTTTGATTGGACCAAAAAGCAAAGATGAGAAAAGACTTTATCGAGATAGCAATAAGTCTCTACTAAATTCAATAGTGCCGGTAGAAATAAAAGACAAGTGGGAAGGACATCACAGTGAGATCCTAATCTCAAAGGGGGATATGGCGAAATTGGTAGACGCTACGGACTTAATTGGATTGAGCCTTGGTAGGGAAACTTACTAAGTGAGAACTTTCAAATTCAGAGAAACCCTGGAATTAACAAAAATGGGCAATCCTGAGCCAAATCCCGTTTTCTGAAAACAAGGTTCGGAAAGCGAAAATCAAAAAGGATAGGTGCAGAGACTCAATGGAAGCTGTTCTAACAAATGGAGTTGATTGTCTTACGTTGGTAAAGGAATCTTTCTCTTGAAACTTCAGAAAGAGTGAAGGATAACCCTATATAATATACATAGGTAAGATATGCGTACTGAAATACTATAAAATATCAAATGATTAATGACGACTCGAATCTATATTTGTTATATGAAAAATGGAAGAATTCTTGTGAATCGATTCAGATTGAAGAATGAAGAGACAAATCATTCACTCCAGAGTCTGAGAAATCTTTTTAAGAATTGAGTCATTGGACGAGAATAAAGATAGAGTCCCATTCTACATGTCAATATTGGCAACAATGTAATTTATAGTAAGAGGAAAATCCGTCGATTTTAGAAATCGTGAGGGTTCAAGTCCCTCTATCCCCAAAGAGCCCATTTCGCTGTCTAACGCTTGAGTCTATCCTTTTCTTTATATTGATCCTTTTTTTCGTTAGCGCTTCCAAATTCCTTCTCTTTCCCATTCACCTACGCTTTTACAAACCGCTCTGAGCGGAAAGGTTTTTCTCTTCTCACGAGTTTTGTGGGATAGAGTATACATGTACAAATGAACATCTTTGAGCAAGGAATCCCCATTTGAATTTGAATGATTCAAAATGGAGATTTTTATTCATCCTGAAACTTACTAAGTTGTTCGTTTAACGATCCAATAAATTCCGGGATCTGGACGAGACTTTCTAATATCCTTTCAATTGACATATACCCAACTTCTCTAGTAAAATGAGGATGCAGTATCGGGACTAGTCGGGATAGCTCAGCTGGTAGAGCAGAGGACTGAAAATCCT